GATGATTGTATAATTGCTTTATATGGATCCCGTCCGGTTGAGACCACAAGTAAAAATGACATTGCCAAAAGTTTACAAGGTGATATTTCCATTTCTTCATCAGAAGATGAGTCCCCCTTGAAGTCAGAATCGATTTTCCTTGATATCTGACATAATGCATAAAAGGGTCTTTGAACAACCATAGGGTTTTCTGAAAATCGTTACAAAGCACTACTACAAGATGTTCTATTTTTGCATAGAAATGTGTTCGCTCAAGAAAGGATCCAAAAGATGTTGATCGTAAATGAAAAGATTGTTTACGGAGAAAAATGAATATGGATTCACATTCATATACATGAGAATTAGATAGGAACCAGAATAATCTTTGATTCTCTTTTGAAAAAAGGGAAATGGGTTTTTGGGGAGTAATGAGCCTATTTGAATTCCAATACTCGTAGAGAGAGAATCGCAATAAATGCAACGAGGGAGTATCTTGTATCCAAGAGTGAAGGGTTTGAACTAAGATTTCCAGATGGATGGGGTGAGGTATTAGTATATCTGACACATGATTTAAATGTGATAATTTGTCCTCGAAAAAGGGAAATATTGAATGAATAGATCGTAAATTATGAGATTTTGCTATTTCTTTTTCTTCTAGGGAAGGTATCAATCGCAGTGAGAATGGAATTTCCATAATGACTACAAAACCCTCCGATATCATTTGAGAATCAAAATCATTGTTGTGCCCAACGAATCGATTTTGGTTAGAATCATTAAACGAAATAATCAAATGATTCTGTTGATGCATTCGAGTAATTAAACGTTTCACAATTAGTGAACTAGATTTATTATCATGACCTAAATTTTCCATGGGTTCATAAAAAATCCATCCATTTAAAGCATGATCATGAGCAAGTGCGTAGATATATTCTTGAAATAGAAAGGGATATAGGAAATATTGTTGCCGAAATCCATCTACTTCTAAATACCCTTGAAATTCCTCCATTTGAAATTACACTTGAACCGAATGTGGGATTTCTTGAACTATCAAATAATACATAGTGCGATACGGTCAGAACAGGGTATTATAGTAAGAAAAGAATAGATACCCCGGAGCCAGGAAGGACAATCGACGGATCCTATTTCCATCCAATTTGTTTGTGTTCGTTATAATTACAAAAGATGGTTAGAAATACTTTATTTTTGCAACCCGATCACTCTTTTGACTTTGGAATAATGAATTTTTATCAGTATACCGCTTCTTCTACACATTCGTCTCCACTACATAATAGAGAATAGTTAGGATTCATGAAAAAAAGGAATCGATGATCCACTCACAAGAGAACCCTTTCCCACATCGGGCACTAATATATTTTTAACGTCTAATTAGATCGGATAATCGTTCGAATTAAGAACAAACAGAAGCTCGTTGCTTTTTGTTTCCCTATAATTGGAGCCATAGGGCTCTATCCATTTATTCACTCGACCCAACTTGAATTAATTTGACCCCTTTCCAAGAAAAGAATCAAAACAAGATTTTGTACCGATCCGTTAAGGATGAAGTATTCTAAGAATTCTCCATTGATACGACATGCTGTTTTTTCCATTCATTCCCTTTCAGGATCAGTCGTGGTCTTACAAACTCTACCAATGGTATGGACGAATCCGTTGCTTCATCAAAATGTGTAAAAGATCATAGCCGCACTTAAAAGCCGAGTACTCTACCGTTGAGTTAGCAACCCATACATATAAATATGGTGTGTAGATACGATCGGAATAAAAAATAAATAAAGAGATTTGATTGCCCGACCCCGTCAAAACACTGAACTAGCAATAAATCAAAAAGAAAAATTGGATGATCAATTGTGAACATAAAAATGAACAGAGATCAGATTAAAATACAACAGATTCTGGGATAAATATAGAGAAAATCTAAATAGATGTAAAAGTTTATAGACTGACTACCCATACTCTATCTTTTTTTTTATTATCATTATATTAACTAAGATACTTCTTGTGTCACAGCGAATTCGACGAACCCATCATTTGAATGAAATAAAGAAACAAATATAATTTGATCGTGGATAAATAGATCTATTTATCCACGATCAAATTATATTTGTTCGATACACCATTGTCAATATAAATTGAATGTTGAGAAAATAAATTCAATAAAAAGAAAATAAGGACTTGTGTTGGAGTGGCACTACATATACATAGATAAGAAATGAAATATGAATGGGGGAATAAATAAGGAATTCAAAATGAAAGTAGGAAAAAAATCTCGGGTCTATTCAATGGAGGTACAATAAGCAATATTGACCTTTTGTTTGTTGGTAGAGTCCCAACGAAAACCATCCGGTTGATGGTAATCCCATAATTTCCCAGTTATTTCATCTATTCACTCCATTTTTTTTTCTACCTGTCTCATATCAATCAATAGAAGATATTTTTTTAATCGTTCTATGATATGGGATCATGTGGGAGCAACAATGAATAGAGCAAAAAAAGGGAATGGTAGAGAAACAATTAGACAAAACTAGATACTGGGCAGCCCCCCCGTTTTTTTATTTAATGAATTTCATTTGATTAATTCGAAGTTCCTTAAATACCTCCGCCTTCTTTGAAATATCATGAACAGTTCCTGTAGGTTGAGCACCTTTTTCAAGGAAATATAGAATATCGGGAACGTTTGAATAAGTTTGGTTCTTTATCGGATCGTAAGAACCCACTTTACGAAGATCTCTTCCCTCTCTTCGGGATCGAACATCAATTGCAACGATTCGATAGATGACTCATTGGGATAGACATAAATGAACAATCCCCCCCTAGAAACGTATAAGAGGTTTTTCCTCGTACGGCTCCAAAAAGAATGATTCGAATTTATGTATTATAGCGGCAAATGGATCCACAAAATCATCAATTAGACTATGATTTGAGTCTTTTTTTTTCAGGAAGGAAGAAAAAAAAAAAAAAGAAATCTCATTCGTACTCATAACTCAAGTTGGGTAATTCTCAAAGAACTCGAAGGGAAATCTTTAGACATTTATTGAGCCGTCTCTAACCTCTTTTGTTTGTCTCGCCTAGAATCTATTTTTTTCTTCCCCATTCTGATCTAGTTGTTGAGACAATTGAAAACGGTGTTTCCTTGTTCCGGTATCCTTTTTGATTTTATCTTTGCTTTGAATCATTGGGTTTAGACATTACTTCGGTGATCCTTAATTGTTTCAAAATGGCAGCAACATACCTTTTGTTATTTCGTTCTATAGAAACGATTGATTCCTCTGTGATACACTTTTGATCGAAATAGTTTTACCAATTCCGACAACTCCATTTTACTTTTTTTACTTGTTTGTTCGAACTTGATCCTTTCCATTTCTATACCGAAGATATACTTACGAAGTTGTTCCAACCTATTGATTGGCATTAACCCTAGATCCTTCCCTCTGCTAAATGAATCAATTCTTTATGCTCGAGCTACATCATGTACTATATTTTTTTATTTTATTACAACTCCCAATTTGGGTCCTAGTGGAATAGAACAAACTATGTCGAGCCGAGAGCATCTTCATTGATATATAAAATGGTGGGTGCAAGAATCCACAACCGATAATGTCCTTCAAGTCGCACGTTGCTTTCTACCACATCGTTTCAAACGAAGTTTTACCATAACATTCCTCTCATTTTGGACCGGTATGGAATTGATTCAATATGGAATCATGAATAGTCATTGGCTCAATCGGTATATGGTATATGAAGTCATCCATACTTCATTTTCATATATGGATAGTTATCTGGGAAAGTCTCAGCAAGAATATAATTTAACCCCATATTTTATTAGAAGAATGAAACACATTTATAAAAAACACGAAGAAATGAGTTGCTTAACACTTCTTTTCTTTACATCTTCAACAAATTGTTAGAAACGATGAATCATGAAAGATCCAATTCTTTCTCAAACAACTAAAGAAGGGTCTTTAATTAGATTACCGATACGGAAACAGAATGAGTCATTACCCAGATAAGCTATTCCAATGACCGGGAAAGGTCACAAGTGACCCGATAGGATAAATTCACCAATGTCACACTTCTTCGAGTATCAAGAATTTATAAGGAATCATTAAAGTTTCAATAATTTCCTACTTCGACATCATTACTGGAAATCTGTTTTCCAGTAAAGACTGAATTTGATCTCTAAATCCATCAACAAACCGGTACAACGAGGATCTAAAAACGTTTAGCGGATATCTGATTGAAAAAATAAGAATCGTAGGAGTCCGATTTTTCCGTATTCATCAGATACACCAAACAAGTGTTACCGGGGATAATCGTGGGTATTTAAGGGATCACAGATCTTTTTCGCCAAAACCGAAACACCGGCGTCACTGAAATAGAACAATAACCATACACATACAGATAGGCATGGTTCATTTTCTACAGATTTTGCTTTACTTCAGATTCAGGAATCTTTCCATAAAGTAAAGTGAATGGAATGAATGTATGAATCTCCCCCCAATCGATCGCTACATTGATTTCCAATTATTCATTGTAGCCAAATACAAAATAAAAGAAATTAGTCCAAAGAAACTGTTCCGTATTGAATTTTTTTGTTTGTTAATAAGATCCGGATGGCAAGGGTCTTGAAATTGATACCTCCCTTTGCGTGCGAATTCACTCATATCTACACGAATTCTATGGGGATCATGAATCATACCAAAAGCCAATTAAAAAAGATCTTCTTATGGGGCGCTGTGCTATCCTATCTTGTATAAGTACAAAGCAAAATGGGTTCGTATCAATTCGTTGTTACTATTTTTATTTTGCCCCACCCCAGTCTCAGGAGCTTTCATTCCAGCGATGGAATTAATACCAAGAACCCCTTCCCGTTTAGAATACAGAATCCACATGTCATTGATACTAGATTCGTTTGTGAGAAACAAAATCGAAAGGGAGGATATGATTCATAGAAGAATCATTAGAAATCACAAAGAAAGATTGGATCACGTTGTATCCAACATTACACTCTTAAGCAGTTGAGTGTTAAAAAGAACAATCTTTATTCTGATAGAATTGGTCTGGGACGGAAGGATTCGAACCTCCGAGTAACGGGACCAAAACCCGTTGCCTTACCGCTTGGCCACGCCCCATTTTCATTTCTATTCGACACCGATAAACACTAATATTGGTATTGGTTGTTCGTCAATTCCAGCCCCAATATCTATGGAATTGGTTGTTGCTAGGATTCTACATCTACACATGTAGATGTAGAATCAAAATGAATTCATTGATCATTACATATAATTCAATTAAGATATTGTATGTAAGGTATGATTCCTTCTATTCTCATTTGAGAATTGAAGGATTTTTGATTGAGGGGGTTCAAAGAAAAAGAAAGATTTTATGGCCTACCTTCTCTTCTTTCTTCATTTTTCCCCTTATATCAATAACCCAATAATAATGAAATTATCTCCAAGAACAAAATGTTTGTTATGCTTAATATCTTTAGTTTGATCTGTCTTAATTCTGCCCTTCATTCGAGTAGCTTTTTCTTCGCCAAATTGCCCGAAGCTTATGCTTTTTTCAATCCAATCGTAGATGTTATGCCAGTCATACCTGTGCTCTTTTTTCTCTTAGCCCTTGTTTGGCAAGCTGCTGTAAGTTTTCGATGAGATCTTTAATACTGTTTTAGAAACATTCATGATTTCTTCGATCAAAAAATTCGATTCTAAGAATTGATAAGATCACATAATGAACGCTCGACTCAAACATGGAAATTCTTTTTGATAGCCGCGATGAATCGGAATCACCTCATTTCTTCATTCTGACCTTCTCTTCTGGGGGTCAAAGACCTTGTGTATGGTCCCTACAATACCTAATTGTAGATATGAGAGAAGAAAAAGAATCTTATTACAAATTCATTCCTGCAAATTCCTTTGTTTTCTAGAAACCACTTCATTTCTTTTCTTGGTGTCAAAACGGAATATGTGGTACAAAAATAGAGAATCTATTCCCCTATTTCCCCCCAAAATGATCTTGGAGATTGTGTAATGCTTACTCTCAAACTCTTCGTTTACACAGTAGTGATATTCTTTGTTTCGCTCTTCATCTTTGGATTCCTATCTAATGATCCAGGACGTAATCCTGGACGTGATGAATAAAAAATCAGAGGTTTTTCCTTGCTTGATTTCTGAATTTTCTTAGGATTTTCTTTCTCTATTCCATACATTTAACTATGAGAAAGGGGGTTAGAGATTTTTTCGAATTCGAAAGGGAAATCTCAAGTGATCAGAAGGAACGGAGAGAGAGGGATTCGAACCCTCGGTACAAATAACTCGTACAACGGATTAGCAATCCGCCGCTTTAGTCCACTCAGCCATCTCTCCAAATTTTAAAAGGATAATTCATATGTGACGCGTGAAGTCAAAGTAAAGATTGATAAAAGCCTTTCCTTATCTTTCTTTATTCTATAAATATACTATAAATATAGAAATATAGACGAATTATATCAATCATCAATTCCATTTAGATAAAGATTCGAAACAGATATCTCCAATAGAAAGAGTACCTCTTTGATTTCGTCCGAAAGATTCTTTCTTTTATTCCCCCGGCCTGGCCAGTACCTAGCCAGGCCATTCCTTGTTTTATTCCAATGAATCATAGATCAAATGATTTATTTGATTTGAAAGCGCAAATACTTGTTATTGAAGTAGCAACAAGGCTATTCCCATTCCTATGATAGGAGTATCATTTCTTATTATTCTTTGTTTTTCTTTTTCTCGATTTACTTAACTGGAATAAAAAAAAACATATTTTTTTCTATTAAAATAGAACTCATATATTTTTTCAAAAGACATGTTTGAACACTTCAGTCCATAAACAAAACGATATGATTTTTCACTCGATCCAATCGACCCGAATTCATAAGATTTGGCAGTTGAATGAATAGGAAAAGGAGTCGCTTCGAAAAAGAAAAATGGAGCTCTGGATTCTTGTACAACTCAACTCATTTTTATATTCCGGCTTCAATGGTCCTTTCGGGCCGGGACTATCAGGAATGACTCCCCGATAAAAGATATAACTTGTTATTTAAATGAACCTTTTTTCCTATTTTATCAAGTCTCCCCGTCAGAGCACAACATGTCAGCACTCCGATTTTCATGATTTTGATCCTATCTTGATTACGTTTCACTCCCTTGTTCGACAATTCATTCGTATACAATAATCATATTGTAGCGGGTATAGTTTAGTGGTAAAAGCGTGATTCGTTCTATTAACAAGTGAAATAGATAAGGGATCTTTCGTTTGATTCCTATTATTCTGATAAAAAACTTTATTTCCTAAAGGGGTTTAATCCCTTACCTCTCAACGCCACATTTGAGCAAAAATATACATTCTCGTGATTTGTATCAAAAAGTCAATTAGAAATTGAATAACAAAATTGGATTATGGAATTGCGAAGCATCATTTTTTTTTTAGTTGGATCAACCCTTCCAATTGAATGAGTATAAGTAAAGGATCCAT